TCTTTTGTCGAACAAGGGAATCAGTCATAATTATGAAATCGGCATAATTTTATGAAAATGAAAGTGTTGACATGTTTCATAAGAGGCCCCCTAATGAAATTAAGAAAAGGGGGCGAATCTCCTTTTTGGATTTTGTTTTTGCTGAAGGTATTTTGAGGGGTACATCTCGACAAAATTACTTAATTTTAATTCATAACACAAAAATACATTGTGCAAAAATCCATAGTTCCATTCCTTTTTTGAGATAGGTTACCCAAAAACAAAAGAAGGGATAATAAAAAATGACTTTTTGATCTTATATAATTCTGGTTCTATATCATAACAATCAAAAAGTCATTTTTATTTATCTTTGATCATGTTTAAATTAATTACAAGTTTTTTTTTTCAAGACCTACTTTTTGTTTATGCGATGTAACATAATAATTCAATTTTTTTAATTGGGGAGAGATGGCTGAGTGGACTAAAGCGTCGGATTGCTAATCCGGTGTACGAATTTTTGTACCGGGGGTTCGAATCCCTCTCTTTCCGTTGATTGATAATTTGGCATTTTTTTCTTTTGAACTTATGCAGCTTGTTTATTTAATTTTTTTTACTAGTTACAAATATAAAATAGATAAAAAACAAAAAAGATTTTCTTATTCTTCACGTCCTGGATTACGTCCTGGATCATTAGATAAGAATCCGAAGATGAAAAGAGAAACAAAGAAAATCACTATCGTGTAAACAAATAGTTTTAGAGTAAGCATTACAAAATCTCCAAGATAATTAAAAAAAAAAACGACAGAGAAAGAGAATAGATTCTCTTCTATTTCACATTATGTTTCCTTTTATACTTAGTTTATAACAAATAAAGTGATTTCGAGGAAATCCTAAAAAAATGGGAAATGGATTTCTTAATGGAAAAAACGGAGATGAGATGGTCTGGATTTTTCTTGTCTATCCAAAAATTGCAATATGTGAATCCTTGATTCACACTGTAAGACTTATCTGATCTTTTAAAATGTTAAAATGTTCCATTTTTTTTTTTCGAATAAATTTTGAATTTTTTTAGGACATTATTCAAATAAAAGATCTCATCGAAAACTTACAGCAGCTTGCCAAACAAAAGCTAAGAGAAAAAAGAATAGGGGTATTACTGGCATAATATCTACAATTGGATTCAAAAAAGCGTAAGCTTCAGGCAATTTCGCCAAGAAAAAACTACTGGAATAAAGGGCAGAGTGAATACAAATACAGACCAAGCTAAAGATATTAAGCATAACAAAAATGTTGTTCTTTAAGAAAAATAAATTGTATTTTTGCTTTTTTTGAATTCTAATTTTGATTTTTTTATTGTATTTTATTATATATATTTTGATTTAGTATAATTTTGATTTATTATACTTTTATATTCAAAATGCAACATTAAAGATAAAATAGAAAGAATTATAAAGAAATATATTTTTTTATAAAGAATAGAATATATAATAATAAGATAGAAAAGAATTTTTAAAAGGGATAATAATAGAAATAATTCAAATATTGAATTCAGATTTATTATAATTTTTATGAATATTTATTATAGAATAGATATTCATATTCATAAATGAATAATAAAACTCAAAAAATGAATCAAATAAGATCAGACCTCCAATCCCTTTTTGATTTGAACTTATCCAGTTCAAAATCTTTGCATTCTAAAATCAAAAATAGAAGAAATAAGATTTTCATACAATATCTTAATTGAATTCTATGTAATGATCAATAAATTCCGTTTCATTTGATATCTATGCATATCAAAATCCTAGCAACAAATTATTCTATAGAGAATAAGTTTAAAACTGGAATTGACAAACAACCAATAATAGTATAGTATTTATTCGTGTCAAATCTAACTACAATGGGGCGTGGCCAAGTGGTAAGGCACCGGGTTTTGGTCCCGTTATTCGGAGGTTCGAATCCTGCCGTCCCAACCTACGTTCTCCTGCTAAATCATTAATGGATTATTTAATAAATCATTAATTGATTATTTAATTTCTTAAAATATATATGGAGGTAGATTCATAAGCGAATAGAATTTTTTTGTTGTATTGATAGTAAATAAATGACTATCGAAGTCGAAGATGAAAAAGAAAAGATGTATATGATTTTTCATCAAATAACTACTCATCTATTCTATTTTCATGTAAATAAAATCTATTTTCATGTAAATAAAATAGAGGAAAAAAATAAAAAAAAAAGGAGCAAATTTCTATGGAAAAACGGTGGTTTAATTCACGGTGGTTTAATTCAATGTTCTTTAATCAAGAGTTAGAATACAGGTGTGATTTAAGTAAATCACTAGATAGTTTGGGTCCTATTGAAAATACCGATGTAAGTGAAGACACCATCATTAAAAATGATGATAATTACATGGATGATGATTACACGTATGATGATAAATCTAATTGGAATAATAACTTTAATAGTTGCATGGAAAGTTATCTCCGTTCTCAAATCTGTATGGAGAGTTTCATTTTAGGTGATAGTGACCAATACAATGACAGTGAGTTTAATAGTTACATTTGTGATAAGGTCGTAAATAGTGGTGAAAGCACGAGTACTAGTATAATCACTAGCACGGATGATAGTGACCCATACAATGACCAATACAATGACAGTGACCATGATAGTGACAATGATAGTGACCCATACAATGACCAATACAATGACAGTGACCATGATAGTGACAATGATAGTGACAATGATAGTGACAATGAAAGTAATCTCGTTGGGAGTGCTAGATATAGGCATTTGTGGGTTCGATGCGACAATGAAGATTGTTATGGCTTAAATTATAAGCCACGTTTTATGGAAAGAATGAATATTTGTGAACATTGTGGAAAACATTTGAAAATGAGCAGTTCAGAGAGAATTCAACTTTTGATTGATCCAGGTACTTGGACTCCTATGGACGAAGAAAACATGGTATCTGTGGATCCCTTGTCTTGGACTGCTGTGGAGGAAGACATGGTATCCGTGGATCCCTTGGCTGTATCTGTGGATCCCTTGGCTGTATCTGTGGATCCCTATCCCATGTCTTTGACTGATGAGGAATACGAGCTGCTATCTATGGAGGAAAAGAAGGGAAAAATAGAAGCTTCCATAGCTTGGATGAAAAAGGAATTTGACCAGATGTCGTCTGTGCATCGCATTGAATCTCATTCGAAAGAGGAACCTTCTCATTCGAAAGAGGAACCTTCTCATTCGAAAGAGGAACCTTCTCATTCGGAAGAGGAACCTTCTAAAACGGAAGAGGAACCTTTTCATTCGGAAGAGGAACCTTCGAAAACGGAAGAGGAACCGTCTCATTCGGAAGAAGAACCTTCTCATTTTGAAGAGGAACCTTCTCATTTGGAAGTGGAACCTTCTCATTCGGAAGAAGAACCTTCTCATTTGGAAGAGGAACCTTCTAAAACGGAAGAGGAACCCTCTCATTCAGAAGTGGAACCTTCTCATTCGAAAGAGGAACCTTCTCACTCGGAAGAAGAACCTTCTCATTTTGAAGGAGAACCTTCTCATTTGGAAGGAGAACCTTCTCATTCGAAAGAGGAACCTTCTAAAACGGAAGAGGAACCCTCTAAAACGGAAGAGGAACCTTCTAAAACGGAAGTGGAACCTTCTAAAATTATTGAGAAAGCTTATAAAAAACGTCTTAAATCTTATAAAAAAAAGACGGGATTAAGGGAAGCTGTTCAAACAGGCACAGGTCGACTAAATGGTATTCCTTTAGCAATTGGTATTATGGAATTTGAGTTTATGGGGGGTAGTATGGGATCCGTAGTGGGTGAAAAAATAACCCGGTTGATCGAATATGCTACTAATCAATGTTTACCTCTTATTATAGTATGTGCATCCGGAGGAGCACGTATGCAAGAAGGAAGTTTGAGCTTAATGCAAATGGCTAAAATCTCGTATGCTTTATATGATTATCAAATCAATAAAAAGTTATTCTATATACCGATACTTACATCTCCAACTACTGGTGGGGTGACAGCTAGTTTTGGCATGTTAGGAGATATCAATATTGCTGAACCAGACGCTTACATTGCATTTGCGGGGAAAAGGGTAATTGAAGAACTGTTGAAAATAGAAGTGCCCGAAGGTGAACAATCAGCTGAAGTTTTATTCGAAGAGGGCGGCTTATTGGATTTAATCGTACCACGGTTTCTTTTAAAGGAGGTTCTAACTGAGTTATTTCAGTTCCATGGTTTCTTTCCTTTGACTCAAAATGAAAAAAAAAGCAGACCTTAAAATTCTTTTTTTTACGAAATTAGACAAGAGAAACATTATGTCCCTTTTCTTGTAGAAATGTAGAACTAAATTCATCCAATGATTTAGTTCTACATTTCTTACTATTTAATAAGATATTTATTATTATAAATATATTTTGTCCTTTTGATTCTTAATAAATCTTATTGATTTTTTTCTTTGATTATTGATTTATTATATTCTATACTTATTATGTATACTCAATATAGATAATATATATATATTATCTATATCTTCATATATATTAATTTGGCTATACTTAGTCTAATTTTTTTAATAAACTTAGTATAGTATAAGTCTATATAAATTCTAGTGATTATAGACTATCTTTATTACAATATAAGAATAATCCAAATATAAAATTCATATAACAAAAATATTAATCTAATAATCAACAAAAAAGAACAGGTACAAATAGAAAATCGAGGTACCCATTTTATGATAAACTTACCTTCTGTTTTTGTTCCTTTAGTGGGCCTAGTTTTTCCGGCAATTGCAATGGCTTCTTTATTTCTTTATGTTCAAAAAAACAAGATTTTTTAGATATAGGCAGTAGGGATAAATCTTCTTTATTTTTTTAGATAAAGTCAAATTTATTTCCTTGGATTTGTTATTCTGTTGCATTTTTTAATAACTCTTCCATATCCATAAAAAAAAAACAAAAGAAAAGGAAAATACTAATATCATATCAGCCTTAATAAGATTAGGAGGCTTAAATCTAACAATCAACAAAAAAGAACAGGTACAAATAGAAAATCGAGGTACCCATTTTTTTTTATGATTATGGTAGATGTTTTTTTGCCTTTAGTGGGACTAGTATTAATTGTAACGGCTGGTGTATTGGTTCATGGTCAACAACACATTTTTGGGGGGGTCAGGACACCTTATGCGTAGCTTCCAAGGACAAGAACACACATGGATTTACACTATACCCGGGGCCCGAAAACCAATCAATTTATTCTGGGCTTCTTTCACTCTTTTAGGTTCATTAGGGGTTTTATTTATTTCAGCTTCCAGTTATTATGGTAGTCATTTTTTCAATTCGTCCGAATCTGTAGTTCCTTTTTTGCCACAAGGGGCCACACTTACTTTCTATGGAATCGCGGGTCTTTTTGTAAGTTTTCATTGGTGGATTCTAATTTTTTGGAATGTGGGTAGTGGTTATAATCTTTATGATAACCAAATTGGAATGGTGTGGCTTTGTCGTTACGGATTTCCTGGCGAAAATCGTTATATTCTTTCCCAAGTTCGTGTAGAAGATATTTTGGCCCTTCAATTTTATGTTAACCCAGAACCTCGTACGGGTGTCCTTTATATGTACACCAGAGAACAGGGGGCCATTCCCTTGACTCCTGTTGATGATTATTATGAGAGGACTCCACGCGCCAGCGTTTTCGAAACAGCTTCGGACTTGGCCGCATTCTTGGATGTACAATTGGAAATAATTGTATAAAATAAATTTCGAAAAATAAACGCTTTCTTAGAGAAAGCGTTTATTTTTCAAAATTTATCCATTTTAAATTGATAGCTTTTGAAACAATATTTTTCTTCTTCATTCGAATTGGCAGTGGATTCTTTTGTTTTTGTTTTTTCAAAATTAAAGGAAAGAATTAACTTCCGAATTACAAACAAATAATTACAAATAAAAAAACGAGAATAGATTATCCATTTCTATGCATAAATTTGAAATGGGTATTATAGGCTCTATTACTTGAAATAGAACTTATGCTTGATAGAAAGATTATTATCATATATAGTTGACAAATGAGATGAAGCTGAGTTCATTAAAGACAAAAAATGGCAAAAAAGAAAGAATTCATTCCCCTTCTATGTCTTACATCCATAGTCTTTTTGCCCTGGTGCATCTCTTTTACATTTAAAAAAAGTCTAGACTCTTGGGTTACTAATTGGTGGAATACTAAACAATCCGAAATTTTCTTGAATATCATTCAAGAAAAAAGTATTTTAAAGAAATTCATAGAGTTCGCGGAACTGTTCCTCTTGGATGAAATGCTAAAGGAATACCCGGAAACCCATTTACAAAACCTTCCTATTGGAATCTACAACGAAACCATCCAATTGATCAAGACGCACAACCACGATCGTATCCATACGATTTTGCACTTCTCGACAAATATAATCTGTTTTCTTATTCTAAGTGGTTATTCTATTCTGGGTAATCAACAACTCATTATTCTTAACTCGTGGGTTCAAGAATTTCTATATAACTTAAGTGACACAATAAAAGCTTTTTCTATTCTTTTATTAACTGATTTATGTATAGGATTCCATTCGACTCATGGTTGGGAACTAATGATTGGTTCTGTCTATAAAGATTTTGGATTTACTCAGAATGATCAGATTATATCGGGTCTTGTTTCGACTTTTCCAGTCATTTTAGATACCATTTTTAAATACTGGATTTTCCGTTATTTAAATCGTGTATCTCCGTCACTTGTAGTGATTTATCATTCAATGAATGACTGAAAAAACGATCGGCTGATCCAATTATAAAGTTTGTTTTTTGTATATAAAAAGAGAAACATTCCAAATTGGACTTATTCTTTTTCTTTTTCTTTCTACTCGTATTCTTCCTATATTCTAGGAAAATCATTTCAGTAAATAGCAGAATCATGGATAGGGAACTATGTCAGTAACCTACCTAATCTTATTGTAGAAATTTTCAGGATCAATGACCATGCAAACTAGAAATGCTTTTTCTTGGATAAAGGAAGCGATTACTCGATCCATTTCCGTATTGCTCATGATATACATAATAATTCAAGCACCCATTTCAAATGCATATCCGATTTTTGCCCAGCAGGGTTATGAAAATCCGCGAGAAGCAACCGGCCGTATTGTATGCGCCAATTGCCATTTAGCTAATAAGCCCGTAGATATTGAGGTTCCACAAACGGTACTTCCCGATACTGTATTTGAAGCAGTTGTTCGAATTCCTTATGATATGCAAGTGAAACAAGTTCTTGCTAATGGTAAAAAGGGGGCTTTGAATGTAGGGGCTGTTCTTATTTTACCGGAGGGTTTTGAATTGGCTCCTCCCGATCGCATTTCGCCCGAAATTAAAGAAAAGATAGGTAATCTGTCTTTTCAAAGCTATCGTCCTACAAAAAAAAATATTCTTGTGGTAGGCCCTGTCCCCGGTCAGAAATATAGTGAAATTACCTTTCCTATTCTTTCTCCAGATCCCGCTACTAAGAAAGATGTTTACTTCTTAAAATATCCTATATACGTAGGCGGGAACAGGGGAAGGGGTCAGATTTATCCCGACGGGAGCAAGAGTAATAATAATGTTTATAATGCGACAGCAACAGGTATAGTAAACAAAATTATACGAAAACAAAAAGGGGGGTACGAAATAACGATAGTGGATGCATCGGATGGACGTGAAGTGATTGATATTCTACCTCCAGGACCAGAACTTCTTGTTTCAGAGGGTGAATCTATCAAACTGGATCAACCATTAACGAGTAATCCTAATGTGGGTGGATTTGGTCAGGGGGATGCAGAAATAGTGCTTCAAGACCCATTACGTGTCCAAGGTCTCTTGTTCTTCTTGGCGTCTATTATTTTGGCACAAATCTTTTTGGTTCTTAAAAAGAAACAATTTGAGAAGGTTCAATTGTCCGAAATGAATTTCTAGGTATGCAGATTTATCAACATCTTAAAAGAACTTCATTTTTTTTGATAAATAAAGACCTTTACTTCTTTACTAGTTTTTTTTCTACCATTACGAATAAGATACCCGATTAGATAATATCTGTATTTTGAAAATTCCTTGTACTGTAGAACTAGTCAGTCATAGTATATATATTTTTTGTGTGAAGAAGACTGTTTTACTTTGTTTTTTTCAACTCCACAATCAATTAGAATCATATGATTATGTTACTGTTTTTACATTTCAATGTCCTAGAATAGAAATATATTAATGGTTTTCTATTGTAATAGAATTCAATTCGACTCGATACTAAACCGAAACAAAAAATAGGCAGAGAATATTGAGTAAAGTAGAAATAGAAATGGGGAAAACGGGATTCTAGGATGGATTATTTGTCTTTTCCTAGAGTCCGATTTTTTCTTGCTTATGTCGAATTCGGCGAGCCCCAAAGTTCATATAAAACAATCGGATTGGCTGTCTTGTGTTTCTAAAAAATGGATAATCATCGGGTTCGGATTGATCTAAACCAGCTCATTATATATATGACTCACCATGCCAACTATAAAACAACTTATTAGAAACACAAGACAGCCAATCCGAAATGTCAAAAAATCTCCCGCTCTTCGGGGATGCCCTCAGCGCCGAGGAACATGTACTAGGGTGTATGTGCGACTCGTTTAGATCATAGACCAAAAAAAGAAATTTTTCCAGTATCGGTAATTGTTTAAGATAGTTTGAATGGAAGAATGCCATTCACACACAACACACTATCTTAACTAAAAAAAATCTATTCTATTAGTAAGAATTATATATCAAATTCTATTGTGTATCAAATTTATGGTTTCGATTGGTGCAAACAGAATCAACTTAATTTGCAATTTAAGATGAAAAAGACTTTCCCATTGGTAACAAATAGTTATCCATTAAGCGGGAAAAATCCGATTTCAAATAAACAAAAATTATGCCCTAAATTTTGCAAGAACGGACTAAGAGGGTCAACTACCCAGCTAATTTTCGTACTTAAATACCGTTACTGTATAGCTAGATTTCGTTGTGAAAAACCTATTACTAGATATTTCATGGGTAGAGCCCATGAGTGTGAACTGTACAAGTTAACAATACCATTGATTCAATGAAGGAAGGGGCTCCGGTGTATAGAAAGGACCTCACCGTTTAAAAAGTAATCATAGAAACGAAGGAACCCACCATTTCTTTGTCTATTTCTATTTAATTTACTATATTTTTTGAATACCTAGTATCAATACAATTTATTATTTCTTAGAAAAAAATGGTGGTTGGGAAGGTTATAGTAGCAAAAGCCATTGGAATTTTTATTTTATACATTGGAAGAATCCATTTTTGTTATTAATAGACTAGGAAGGATAAAAGAATAACTGAAAGAAAAAAATCAAATAGTTATTCAAAAAAGTCTGATTTATTCAATGACCAGAATTAAACGAGGATATATCGCTCGAAAATGGAGGAAAAAAATTCGTTCATTTACATCAAGTTTTCGCGGAGCTCATTCAAAACTTACTCGAACTATGTTACAACAGAGAATAAAAGCTTTGGTTTCGGCTCATCGAGATAGAGGTAGGAAAAAAAGGGATTTTCGTAGTTTGTGGATCAGTCGAATAAATGCAATAATTGGCCAGAATAAACAAAAAATATACTATATTTATAGTGATTTAATTTATAATATGTCCAAGAGGCAATTGCTTCTTAATCGTAAAATAGTTGCACAAATAGCTATATTGAAAGGGGATTGTCTTTTTATGATTGCCAATGAGATCATAAAAAAATAAAAATTCCCCGGAGACTTAACTCCGGGAAGGTGGTAGAATAGAAGAGATTTATATGATAAAATAGAATTCATATGACAAAGTTATCCAAATTAATAAACAACCACGCTCAAAAAAAATTTATTCTTCTTCACCTATTATCTTTTTTCTTACAACGGAACAACCCAAATTGGATTGTCGTAGTTTTCGAACAAAATATCAATCCACATTTAAATTGAGTTTAGATTCAAAATGGAATTCAATTGAAGAGTAACTCTATTTTTTTTTTTTTTTTTTCAGAACAGTAGTTCTAGTGGTCGACTTCGACTCGCTTTTTTCATATTTTTTTTTTCCATTATTAGCCAAATAGAACGAATTAACAAAAGGTAACAAAGCTAAAATACGAGCTTGTTTTATAGCAATCGTAATTAATCGTTGTTGTTTTAAGGTCAATCGATTCACGCGTCGAGATAATATTTTTCCCTGCTGACTAATGAATCGATAAAGTAAACTCATGTTTTTATAATCAATTCGATCCCCCGATTGGATCGGGGACAAACTCCTACGAAAAGATTGTTTGGATTTAAGAAAGAGTCGCTTAGATTTATCCATGGTTTGTTTATTCCTATACCGAAAATCCAATTTCTTATAAAAAAGGATTTGTTTTATACTTATTATGTTTTATTTATATTCTTATTTTTTTTTTTAATATATGTTTGTTATATAATGTTCTGTTATATGTATATTATTTCATTATTTTATTATATAATGTTCTATATATAATTTATATGTTATCTATCGAATTTATTTATACTATAATTTAATTTGGAGAATATATCTTCTATTTCAAATATCCTATCTTGTAAGGGTGACACACAAGCGATCCTTTATTTCTCTATTTCTTTATCTCTGCGTGAATCATATGTTTGCAACAAAAGGGACAGAATTTTCTCAATTCCAATCGACTAGGCGTATTGTGTCGATTCTTTTGAGTAATATATCTAGAAATACCTCTTGATTCCTTATTAACTCTCTTTTGATCACAACTGGTACATTCCAAAATAACAGTTATTCGTATATCTTTACCCTTAGCCATGAACCTCCTTTGGTTTTTTGATTCACTTAACTCTTCGATTTTTAGATTTGAAGCGAAGAATAAAAAAGGAACGAAAAAAAGTATAAGTTGATAATTAAAAATCAAATTATGAAAGATTTTGTTCCAATTAATTTTATATAGTACAGTAATAATTCAGTAATACAATACAATGATTTCGCACTATATCGCAGTACAGTATTTCATTTTTCATTTAAGTATCTTGGATGATATTATTGCCCCCGCCCTAGCATTCCAATTCCATTTCTGGTATTACTCTATTATTAATAGCAATGGAATTGAATTTTTAATTCAATTCCATTGAAACCTGGGAAAAATTCTAAGTTTCAGTGAGACCAAATACACCTTTCTTCTTTCTCTTTTTTTCGAATTAGAATAAGTTCAAAAAAAGAAATAAAGAAGAAGGAATTAATCACAGATATTGGATTGGATCTCTAATCTTCGTCACACCTTCCCGTGCCAATAACTAGAATGAAAAAAAGGGGAATATCAATGCATCCGGGAATAAACGATTGATTTCTATCAAGAGACCCGCTAAAATCCCGAACCATAGAGTACTTGCCACCGGTGCCACAGAGAGATATGTTTTTAGATCTCGCATTTCAAATCCTCCTTCGTTTTTCTTGTAATTTGTAATATTGTAATATATAATTACATATAGGAATATGATCAAATGGTAATTTTGAAAATAATCACTTGGATTTGTCGGGGAAATTCCCAATTCAAATTGGATTGTACAACAATTCATTATATATTTTATTTATATATATTATTCTTAATAATATATTAATATAATATTATAATAACTATAATTATATTATTCTCTTTTTCATATTTTTTTATATTCTTTGTTCGTATTATTATACTCGATATCTTCTCTTTATTTAATTAAATATTATTAAGAAATACAATTTTTTTCTTTTTTCATATTCGATATTATAGGGGATGAGAAAGTAAAAAAAAAAAAAGAAAAAAAAATGGCAGGAGGATTTGAAATATATAACAGAAAAATGTGGAAAACAAGACAAAGATGCTTTCCAATGAGACTGGAAACCAATGGAAAGGGATGTAGCGCAGCTTGGTAGCGCGTTTGTTTTGGGTACAAAATGTCACAGGTTCAAATCCTGTCATCCCTATCTCTAACTATTAGTTATCATATGAGCAGTAAAAAGAGATCAATTGAGACCGATTCAAATTGGACATACATACTCAATACCAATCGTTATCCATAGTTAACGATTGGTATTGAGTATGTATATGCATGCAAGATGTATTGACATCACAAAAAATAAAAATATTTCTGAAAAGAAAGCGCTCTTAGTTCAGTTCGGTAGAACGCGGGTCTCCAAAACCCGATGTCGTAGGTTCAAATCCTACAGAGCGTGATTCCATTCTTGTTCCATTGAGAATGACACGGAAAGAAAAGAATGGCATAACGGTTTAATCTAAAGTCTGAATTTGATCTCCTTTGAAGGAGGATTAAAACAAACGGAGGTCAATAAACAAAAGAGATCTTACTTAATCAAAGATCCAACTGATCACCACGTCTGTATTGTAAATATGCCGTTACAAATAATCCAGCCAAAGTAATAGGAATTAGACCTAACACGATTCCAAATAGAGAAACTTCAATCATTTG